GAAAATAAGTTTCTTTAAATTTTTCATCTCGAATCGTATTGAATAAAAACCACCTAATCTTTCGAATCTTTGTTTCGGAGTCGATAAATTATACGCCCTCTGGTTGAATCATAACGACTTACTTCAATTTTGACTTGATCTCCTGGCAGTATACGTATAAAACTGCGTCGGATCTTTCCTGAAACATAACCTAGAATCAGATCTTCATTATCTAATCGAACCCGGAACATGCCATTGGGAAGCGATTCAGTAATTAAACCTTCATGAATCCATTTTTGTTCTTTCATTCCAGGTAAAGCCCCCTTGAAGTATCAACTAAGGGAGGAGAAAGGATATTAGACAACTCACCTCCTTTCTTTTCTTTTTTACAAATGGGAAGAGGTTTCGGATCCCATTTGGATATTAAAATAATTACCATATATAACACAAAATTTCTCCGCCGATTCCTTCTAGTCGAGCCTCCCGGTCTGTCATTATACCTCGAGAAGTAGAAAGAATTGCAATCCCCATACCACCTAAAATTCTAGGAATTCGTTGAGAATTAGAATAGATTCGTAGACCGGGGCGACTGATCCGTTTTAAATTTAAAAAATTTCTATAGGGTCTTTTCTTATTCCTTCTATGTCGCAGGGTTAAAACCAAAAAATCTTTGTTTTTTTCTCGATGTTTTCTAACGTTTTCGATAAAACCTTCTCGGAAAAGTATTTTAACAATATTTTCGGTAATATTAATAGATGCTATGCGAACAACTCTTTTTCTATCCATATCAGCATTTCGTATAGAGGTTATTATCTCAGCAATAGTGTCTCTACCCATGATGAACTAAAATTTTTGGTGCTTCAAAATTGGATATAATCAACATGTTTTTATTTTTTTTTATTGGTTTATGAATATGAATTTTTCAAGGTATATGCGTGAGACACAAGCTACGAATTAATCTAGTTCTTTGAAAACCCCAAAGAAATCATGATCCTCTTTTATTTTATAAAACCTCGGGAGCTAATGAAACTATTTTAGTAAAATTTAATTGTCTCAATTCCCGGGGGATTGCACCAAAAATTCGAGTTCCTTTTGGATTTCCTTCTTGATCAATCACAACTGCAGCATTGTCATCATATCGTATTATCATACCGCTGTCGCGTTTAAGTTCTTTACAAGTACGAACAATTACAGCTCTTACTACTTCTGATTTTTGTAGGGGCATGTTTGGTACTGCTTCTTTGATCACAGCAACAATAACGTCACCAATATGAGCATATCTACGATTACTAGCTCCTATGATTCGAATACACATCAATTCTCGAGCCCCGCTGTTATCCGCTACATTTAAATGGGTCTGAGGTTGAATCATATCAATTTTTTAGTCTATTCTTACAATGCAAAGGATGAAGAAAATAAAAGAAATATTTTTTGTCCAAAAAAAGAAACCTGCGGTTTTGTTTCATCCCATCCCCAAGACTCATTTCTGTCGGTTCTACACTTTTATCCCGAAATAATAAATTGAGTTCGTATAGGCATTTTTGATGCTGCTATTAAAATAGCCCTTTTAGCTATATTTTCGTTTACTCCACCCATTTCATATAGTATTCGTCCTGGTTTAACAACAGTTACCCAATATTCAGGGGATCCTTTCCCCGAACCCATACGTGTTTCAGCAGGCCTTACTGTAACTGGTTTGTCTGGAAATATACGAACCCATATTTTTCCATCACGGCGTGCATTTCGTGTCATTGCGCGTCGGCCTGCTTCGATTTGTCTAGATGTTATCCAAGCAGGTTCAAGTGCCTGAAGAGCATATTTACCGAAACAAATATGATTACCTCGATAAGATATTCCCTTCATTCTTCCTCTATGTTGTTTACGAAATCTAGTTCTTTTGGGGTTATAGTTGATGGTTGCTTCGAAATTCCATCTCTACTACAGAACTGGACGTGAGAGTTTCTTCTCATACAGCTCCTCGCGAATAAAAGTATTCAAAATTCAATGAATTTGAATAGATATTAGAACATTTTTAGAAAAAATTTTATAAATAATAGTTTTTTTCTAACGTTCTAATAAATCTTTATTTTCTTTTGTACTTTATCCAAGTTTAACAATAAAAAAAAAAAAAGGTTTTCGCGGGCGAATATTTACTCTTGCAATTTCTATTTCAGTCGTAACGCTTGTTCGTGACTGCTTAGAATAGATTAATTTTTTCTGGTTCATTTCGCCATCCTGACTAGTGAATCGGCAAGATTAATTTGTTCAATAAAATCTTTTGCATTCACAGCTTTCGTCGTTCCCACCGCTTCGTATTTAATGGTTAGGTCATAATTCTACAACGGAGCTCTTAATCCAATTTATTCTTGAGTCAACCTTCTTAGTCTTTATTGGCTCCAAGCTCTTTATTTTTTCTTATATTCTATAAGAAGGATTCATTAACTATTTTATTATGGATGAATCCATTTTAGTATTGATGCTTTATTACACTGTTTTTTGAGATGACTCATAGACCTTACAT